AATAATACCTAGAGTCGAAGGACTAATCAGTTATTGCCCCCAACATGCCAATATTGGCACGTATAGTACGTAAATGTAACTCGTTGTTCAAACAACTGCTCAGAGTTCCTAGAGCCCCTTGTAAGGCTTGTTGGAAAACCCGTTGTCGGATTTGATTAATCGCCCTTTGTTGTTCAAAATGAATAGTTTCGTTTTTGTAATTTTCTAGTTGTTTCAAAGTCTTAGAAGTGGAATTAATAAAATTAATTCTTTCTCGCTCTATCTCAGAGTATCCATTGACTCGAAACTGATCTGCCTCCATTTCCACTTTTCGTAAGCGTGTCCGGGCCTTTTCCAGCTGTTCAATGGCTCCCCCACGTAGTTCTTCTGAATTTCGAATAGTATTCAAGATCCTCTGTTTTCGATTATCTAATAAATCGCTTAATGAAAGTAGATTCTCTTTCCATTCATTTAAAAACTTCCATGATCCCTTCCCGAACCAAACATGAATCTTTCGATTCATTTGGCTCTCACGCTCAATTACTTAAATTACTTATGATAAATTCCCATATCTTTTTTTGAATGTAATGAGCCTATCCTCTACTCTCTTCATATTCCAAAATAAAAATATCAAAACCAATCACTAATCCAAAACCAAAAAAGTCGGAGGACTCTTCTGACCAAACAAAAATATGTAATTGTCAACAAAGTTGTTTCTTTTTTTTTTTATCCAAAAATCCAAAAAGGGTTTTCTTCCTTTAATACACAATACATAGGTCGTCGATTCATCATTGGATAAAAGGGGGTTTAATCCCAATTTTTGTAATAAGCGGTTCAAATCATTTTATCCATATGAGTGTTCTTATATAGATAAATTATTCATTTTGAAAGCATCTCTATATTAATATTCATATTGTGGTAGAAAGAGTACCATGCTGCGTCTGGACTTCAAACGATTTAGCTTTAACCATAGTTAATGGTCCCACATTTTTGGTTGATAGAGAATCAAAGCGGATTTACCAACGAATAACGAAATGCTATGGTTCTTGCATATGATTTCTTTATTCAGAAGTCATTCGTGAGATAATGTACCTACTTTTCCTAGTTATAACATAAAAAGTACAGCTGGTTGGATCCAGCCTATTCTTGAAATAAACAACTCGCACACACTCCCTTTCCAAAAAAAACCAATACCCCAAGCACTACACTTAGATTTATTAGATTTGTTGCTAAAATATCGGTATTAAACCCGAAACTCCCGGCGGATGGCCAGTGGCCTAAAGAAACGAAAGAATCGGTTACATTTTTCATATGATCTCCTTTTATAGATAGACTAAAAAAAAAGAACAGAGTTCTTTTTGTATCGCTCTGCCCCCCCCCTTTGATATATTTGATATATATATATATATTTTACTATTTCTAAATCGAGCCAAAAAAGATTCGATTTAGAAATGGTGAATTACCCCCTTCTTTATTTAAACCCTTCCTAAAAAATATAAAAGGGGGTTCCTTAGACTACGAACGGAAAGGATGAAAGCGAGTGAGTATGCTAATTCCTCATCCACAAATCAGCCCTTCCCGTGGGTTATTGCTTTTTCGAATTTATAAGATTAAACAAAAGGATTCGCAAATAAAAGCGCTAATGCTACAACCAGGCCATAAATTGTTAAAGCTTCCATAAAAGCTAGACTAAGCAATAAAGTACCTCGTATTTTTCCCTCCGCCTCAGGCTGTCTCGCGATACCTTCTACAGCTTGGCCCGCAGCAGTACCTTGACCAACTCCAGGTCCAATAGAAGCAAGCCCTACAGCCAATCCAGCAGCAATAACGGAAGCGGCAGAAATCAGTGGATTCATGATAAGTTCCTCATACAAAAAAAAATGGTTAATGATACAGTCAGCCGATGAATTCTAACTTAATATTCCATCGCTACAATTCATCCAGTCGAAGTCACTACAAACTTCAAATTGAAGTAATAATCTTATTCAAGGATCAAAACTACTTTACTTCGATATCTCTTTTTTAGTTCCTATCGACAAAGTCTTTGCGAATCCGTACGACTTTCGTCCGTCCATTTCTTTGTTCCGAACCATTCTTTGAATTCTTCTATTTTTTTCTTGATTTCATCTGTTTATTCATTGAACTCACAGTCCCAGAGGATACGGAAAGACTTCTATTGGAATAGCCATCAAATTTCTAGTAGTAGGGCAAATTGAATATCTCTTTAGTTCATATATAACTAGTCAATATTTAATATCAATCACCTATACATGTCTTTCTTCCATAACGTAAACCAACTCTTCATTCATCTTAAATTCAATCGAATTCGAGAATTATGCGTCGAAAAACAAGTTGACTTATAGCATAGCCCTTTTTTACATATAATATACCTAGTAAAACCTCCCTCTCCGATCCGAATCACCCTATTTTTTATGAATCCCTTTTTTGTTTGTAAATACTTCTTCCCCTTTCTTTATCATTCTCCCGCATGGATACAATCTAAATAGACAAATTGCTTAGGCCGAATCAGTGGATAGAAATATCATTATTTGATTGATCTAAGTTCACGCAATTTATTATTTCTGAAAATTTTATTTTGGTCAATCGCTGAAGAAAATCAACTGAAAGGGGAATCCTTCTATAGAGCACCCCTCTTTTTTTACTCACACGTCGTAAACCACAAGAATTCTTATTCAAATTCTGATTCCGAATTCAAATTCTGATTCCGAATAGGAAATATTAGGATTGGCCGACCAGGAATATAAAATGAATATCTATTCAGGAGAGAATGGTATAATATAAGTGGATCAACCAAGAATTTTAGGAAAAAGATCTTTTAGATCTCTTTCCCTTTTTTTTTTACAACTCTCTACTCTAATATCTTTGGCTATTACTCTAGATTGTATATAGTGAGTTGTATATTTAGATTTCCTAATTAGATTAGATTAGATTTTTTTTGAGCCACGCATACATTACCTTGGGATAAGCTAAAAAAGAATCTTTCAAAAACTAGTCAATGATGGCCCTCCATGGATTCCCCTATATAAGCCGCGGCTAAAGTTGCAAAAATAAGAGCTTGAATACCACTTGTAAATAATCCAAGGAACATGACAGGTATAGGAACCACTAAAGGTACTAAAGAAACAAGAACAACAACTACTAATTCATCAGCTAATATATTTCCGAAAAGTCGAAAACTAAGTGATAAAGGCTTTGTGAAATCTTCTAAGATGTTAATGGGTAAAAGGATTGGGGTTGGTTGAATATATTTCCCGAAATAACCCAATCCCTTTTTGGTAAGACCCGCATAGAAATATGCCACTGACGTGAGTAAAGCCAAAGCAACAGTAGTATTTATATCATTCGTGGGTGCGGCTAACTCCCCATGAGGTAATTGTATGATTTTCCAAGGTAAAAGCGCTCCTGACCAATTAGAAACAAAAATAAATAGAAACATTGTTCCAATAAAAGGAACCCAGGGGCCATATTCTTCTCCAATTTGAGTTTTACTCACATCTCGAATGAATTCAAGTACATATTCGAAGAAATTCTGACCACCGGTCGGAATGGTTTGTGGGTTCCGAACAGTTAGAGTAGCTGAACCCAATAAGATAGCAATTACAACCCAAGAAGTAATAAGTACTTGGCCGTGGACTTGAAAACCTCCTATTTTCCAATAGAAATGTTGGCCTACTTCCACACCAGAAATATCGTATAACCCCTTTAGTGTGTTGATAGAACAGGATAGAACATTCATATTGCCCTCTTAAAAAAATATAGCTTTAAAGAAAATTATTTTGATTCAAACGTCTCTTTCTCTACGTGACTACTTGAATCCCATATATATTTATAATACCAATTCAATTCTTGAATACAACGAATCACATAATATCCCCAGTTTTTTATCTCTTTTTTGAGATCCAAAAAGAGTATCTGAGATTCATAAATAGTAACTGATTACAAAACTCTATGAAATTTCCAAAGTAAGTTAAGTTTTTTATCTTATTATTAAATTATATTATATGATTATGAATTACGGATTTATTATATAACTAGAACGCCCTTCACGAATTGCGAATACTAATTTGTTAAGAATTAATCGAATTGAAGATATAGCGTCATCGTTGGCTGGAATCGAAATATCTGCAAGATCGGGGTCACAATTTGTATCGATTAAACAAATTGTTGGAATTCCCAAAGTGATACATTCTTGAAGGGCCGTATATTCTTCGTGTTGATCAATGATGATTACAATATCTGGTAACCCCGTCATATATTTAATCCCGCCCAGATATGTTTGCAAGTGAGATAATTGTCTTTTCAACACGGCCGCATCTCTTTTCGGAAGACGATGGAGTCTCCCTGTTTTTTGTTCTGTTCTCAAGTCTCTAAACTTATGAAGTCTCGTTTCTGTAGTGGACCAATTCGTTAACATACCGCCAAGCCATTTTTTATTAACATAATGACACCGAGCCCTTATTGCAGCCCATGCTACTAGGTCAGCTGCTTTATTTTTAGTGCCAACGATTAAGAATTGTTTTCCCTTACTTGCTGCATCAAAAACCAAATCACAGGCTTCTGATAAAAAACGAGCGGTTCTAGCAAGATTTATAATATGAATACCTTTACGCTTTGCAGAAATATAAGGGGCCATTTTAGGATTCCATTTCCTAGTACCATGTCCAAAATGAACTCCGGCCTTCATCATCTCTTCCAAATCGGTGTTCCAATATCTTTTTGTCATTTCTCCCCACACCCCCCCTCTTTTTTTTTTGAAAAAAAAAAAAGAGACGAGGGTATCCTAAAATAAATAATTGTTCCGATGGAACCTTCTCTTCTACCGCAAATTGGCCGTAGATATACGACCTAAGCCATTACATTATTCCTTTTCTATTCATTATTATCATTTTTACTATTACTAAACGAAATCAAATGTTTTCAAATAAAAGGCTAAATCCGCTTTTAGGAATCATTAAATCCTATACCTATAAATGATTGTTCTGATGTATCGTGTAAATTCT